TATCCATGACTGTTTATGTCTCTAGCACGACCACTCGATGAAATCTGGAGGGAAGTGGAGTAAATGGCCGATACTACTGGAAGGATTCCTCTTTGGCTTATAGGCACTGTAGCTGGTATTCTTGTGATCGGTTTAATAGGTGTTTTCTTTTATGGTTCATATTCTGGATTAGGCTCATCCCTGTAGTAATAATATGAACTCCGTTGTTGTGGACATTAATTAAATAGTAAGAAAATTAAATAGTAAGAACTCAATCGCCCCCCGCTTTTTGGGGGGCGATTGAGTTCTTACTATTTAATTTAATGAGACTTTTCGTTTAATCATTCCATAATACATAAAAGTTCAAAAATTTTCTAGAAAATCACAGCATAAAATTTCAAACGGGGACTGGGATCAAAACAACTAAAAGTTCTAGTATTATTCACAAACTACATGCTAGTATATTATTAGCAACGGAATACAAGTAATTTTAATTTCAAATAGCTTTAGCTTAATTAAATAGATAAAATAAAATATATAGAGTCTAAACAAAGCAAAGGTGGTTTTTTGAGTATACTTAATTGCATCGATCAACAAGAAGTTTAGTATTTTGATAAATAATGTTTCGAAACGAAATGAAATACGTAGCTCTAGAAATTCATTTCGGACAATTGAACCTTCTCAAACTGTTTCTTTTTAAGAACCAAAAAGATTTGTGCCAAAATAACAGATGCCAAGAAGAAAAAAAGACCTTGGACGCGCGATGGGTCTTGAAGTACTATTTCGGCATCCCCCTGACCAAATCCACCCACATTGGGATTGCTCGTTAATGGTTGATCAAGCTTGATGGATTCACCCTCTGAAACAAGAAGTTCTGGGCCCGGAGGTATAATATCAATGACCGAGCGTCCGTCCGATATATCCCCTATGGTTATCTCATACCCCCCCTTTTCTTTACGTACAATTTTGCTTACTATACCCGATGCTGTAGCATTATAGACTGTATTGTTACTCTTACTCCCATCAGGATAAATCTGACCCCTTCCCCTATTACCGCCCACGTATATAGGATATTTTAAAAAATAAACGTCTTTATTAGTAAGAGGATCTGGAGACAAAATAGGAAAGGTAATTTCACTATATTTCTGACCAGGAACAGGACCTATCACAAGAATATTTTTTTTAGTAGGACGATAACTCTGAAAAGAAAGATTGCCCATCTTTTCTTTCATTTCCGGAGAAATACGGTTGGGGGGGGCTAATTCGAATCCCTCAGGTAAAATAAGAACGGCCCCCACATTCAAGGACCCCTTTTTTCCATTCGAAAGAACTTGTTTCACTTGGATATCATAAGGAATTCGAACAACTGCTTCAAATACAGTATCCGGAAGTATCGCTTGTGGAACCTCAATATCCACGGGCTTATTAGCTAAATGACAATTGGCGCATACAATACGCCCAGTTGCTTCTCGGGGATTTTCATAACCCTGTTGTGCAAAAATGGGATATGCATGTGAAATAGATGTCTGAGTTATTACATATATAAATATAATGATCGATACGAAAATGGATCGAGTCATCTGCTCCTTTATCCAAGAAAAGATATTTCTATTTTGCATGGTCCAATCATTGATCCCGAAAATTTCTACAATAAATGGGGGTAGGTTGCTTGTAGAGTTCCCTATCCACGATTCTGCGATTTTACTGTAATCCAGGAGTCATTTCCTGGATGGGTAGAAACATAAAGAATGAGTAAGATTTTGAATGGTTTGTTTATGTACTTATGTACGAAGTATACTTAAAAACCATTATGATTCGATTCATTTCAGTAGATCATTTTTTAGTCATTTATTGAATGATAAATGACTACAAGTGACGGAGATACACGATTTAAATAACGGAAGATTAAATATTTTAAAATTGTATCTAGAATGACTGGAAAGGTGGAAACAAGACCCGATATTATTTGATTATTATGAGAAAATCCAAAATCCTTGTAGACAGAACCAATCATTAGTTCCCAACCATGAGGCGAGTGGAATCCAATACATAAATCAGTTAATAAAAGAATACAAAAAGCTTTTATTGTATCGCTTAAGTTATATATAAATTCCCGAACCCAAGAATTTAAAATAACAAGTTGTTCATTACCCAAAATAGAAAAACCGCTTAGAATAGCGAAACTTATTATATTTGTCGAAAAGTTTAAAATGGTATGGATATGACCCTCGTTGTACATTTTGACCAACTGTATCGTTTCTTTGTGTATTCCTATGCGAAGTTTTTGTATATGTGTATCCGGGGACTCCTTTATCATTTCATCCAAAAGGAAGAGTTCTTCTAATTCTATGAATTTTTCTAGGGCGCTTTTTTCTTGAATATCATTCAAAAAAACTTCGGATTGCCCTGCATTCCACCAATGAGTAACCAAAGATTCCATACTTTTTTTAAATGAGAAAGAAATCGACCAGGACAAAAAGACTATAGATGTAAGATATAGAAGGGGGTTTAATGCTTTTTTTTTTTGCATTTTTAATCTGTGAATTTTTAACGAAACCACTTCATTCCTCGACTCTATCCAATCTGTCATATTTCCATGAAACACGAATTATATAACACGGTATTGAATCCATAGACCAATTCCCCCTTATTTAATTGATTGGTTAGTCCTTGGATCTGGAAAAAAAAAATTTTTATTATTTCTTCATTCGAAGCAATTACATCCTTTCAATAAATGCCTGAATGATCCACTTCCCCCACCCCCCCCTTTTTTTTTTTCAGATTTCAAAGTAAAAGAACCCCCCCCTTGGATCAATTCATTTCAAAATACTTCAATGGGCACGCGCAAAAAATAGGCCAATTCTGCAGCCTTTTGTTCAATTTCTCGTGGAGTCAAATTCTGATCAGTACGGGTTAAAGGAACAGCACCCTGGCCTCTGATTTCCATATAAAGTACACGCCGAGGATAAATACCTTCTTTAACCTCTATTCTAATCGACTGAATATCTCTCATAAGGAATCGAAGGAAGATGCGACGATTTCTTCCAGGAAATCCCCAACGAAAAATACACACTATTCCCTTTTTTCTATCGAATCTATCATAACCACTACCTACATTCCACGAAATTGTGCACCACAAATAGGAGCTAATAAACAGACCTGCAATTCCATAAAAAGACATCACGATCCCTTGTGGGAAAAAAAGGATTTGCTGAGAAGGAAATAAAGATATCAAATTCCTGCCAAGGTAACTAGAAGTTCCAACTAATAAGAATCCCGTTGAACCTAAAAAAAGGATACAGGCCCAAAAGAAATTACTAGCTTTTCGAGACCCTGTTATAAGTTCTATCCATATACGTTCTGATCGCCAGTTCATACTCGATCCAGTTGTTTCATTTTATTGAAATTGAGATAATAACCCAAATGAATTTGACTTTATTTTTTTGTTCCCGAAGTAACTCTCATCAACTAGCACTCTTATTATGATATGAACCATTAGGAGTAATTCATCGAATCAGTTAGACAAAAAAATATCCCATTCATATGATCCTGAATATCTACTACATATATATTTTTTTTTATTTGTACTTTCCATTTCAAATATCTGCCGTCTTATTTAAGAATAGATAGAATCTATTTATCCGTATATCATGTCATGATGTTTCTACGTGTATAACAGGTCTTTTATTTGTATTGGGAAGAATACACATGTTGTAGACTATGTCCACTAAATAAATAGATATCTGTAGTCTGAGTATAATCCAAGCCCGAGTATTGAAAAAAAAGATGGATGAGATTGGGCCTAGACAATTTTGTTTTTTTGAACATGAAGAGATAGAGAAGCCATTGCAATTGCCGGAAATACTAGACCTACTAAAGGCACAAAAAAGGAGGGAAAGTTGAAAGTTGTCATAGAATGGATACCTCGATTTACTATTTGTACCTGTTATAAAGATATCTTATGATAAGTATATCTATTATCATAATAATAGGTATAGGTACAAGAAATGTAGAACTAAATAAGTGTACCTATTTACCTTTTTAAAGTATATAAATTTCTTATTGTTCTTTTATACTTCGAATAAAACAATAAAAAAGTTTATTACAAGTAAGTTATCAAAGGGTTCGAAAGAATCCGATCTGACAGAGATTCCTATTAAAATTAAAAAATGGAAATTATCAAGTAATATATAAAAGAAATGCAAGATTCCTATTCTATATTTTATTTGATTTTCATTTTATTTTGCATTCTTTTCAATATTTATAAATAATAAATATGTAAGAGCATTCATTTTATTTATAATTTTTATTATATTATAAAATAAATAATAAAAAGAATAATTTAGGGTAAGAATTTACGTTTTTATCCTATTCTGTTGATAGAGTTCTCCCGATTACTAATTATATAGGTTAAGTGTTGGTTATATAGGTTAAGTGTTGGAAAAAGGGATCTGGAGGAAATAAGATTAGTAACAACTTCAAATCCATTATCCAATTAGATGTTATGACCTCAAGTAAAACTTCACATTTTGATTATTCTATATATAGAATAAAATGATCTACTTGATGAAATTTTCTTTTAATGGAAAGAAACCGTGAAGTTGAAATAACTCACTCAGAACACCTTTTAAAAGATTACGCGGTACAATTAGGTCAAATAAGCCCTTTTGGAATAAGTACTCAGCTTCTTGTGACCCATCAGGTACTGTCTTATTCAATGTTTGTTCAATTACTCTTTTACCCGCAAATGCAATGTAGGCATTAGGTTCGGCAATAATAATATCTCCTAACATACCAAAACTGGCGGTTACTCCACCAGTTGTAGGAGATGTAAGGATTGATACGTAGAATAATTTTTTATTTGATTGATAATCATATGAAGCTGAAGATATTTTCGCCATTTGCATCAAGCTCAAGCTCCCTTCTTGCATGCGCGCTCCCCCGGAAGCACACACTATAATAAGAGGTAGAGATCCATTTGTAGCATATTCGATCAAACGCGTTATTTTCTCGCCTACTAC